TAGTATGGGGAAGAAGTGGACTCTAAAGGTACTACTAATTGATTGAGGAATCAAACCGTATCAATTGTTTTAGAGATCCTTCTGCACCGCATTTTGTATTCTTCAAAAAATATATTCAGTTCGGAATTATATTGGATTCTAGTGGAGTAATGTATTATATGACTAAAATTCTTTCAATGAAAGATATATTTCAATGATTCTCATGTTTGTATCTCGAAAGGAAAGGGATACATATTATTGGAATTTTAGTCCAACAAAATTGTTCCTAAATTTTCTATTTCAATGAACGGGCTCTTACCATAATTGGAGATAGATACTGAAGAAGGCCTGACCTCCCTTTTTTGTTTCCCTCTTTACTTTTACTGCTCAAAAAATGATTTTTGAAGTGTATACGCGCTTTCTATGAGCAAAAATATAGACGTAGTCGTTGTCTAACGATATGCTATGCATAATAAGATCTTGCCTTGGGCGAGTCACATATTGCGCGCACTTAACGATATTCTTTTATGATTTGCGAAATGGAATTTCTACTTTATCGACTCATTTCATATCTTAATATCAGGGTTCAAGCATTAATAATCGGCGAGGTTTATTATTTATTCCCTTTCAAAATCCGAAGAAGTGCCCATAGAACTCCTGTCAATGGATCAATCCATTTTTTCTTTGAAATGCTAGAAAAAAGATTACTACTCTTTAATATATATATATATATATGTTAATGCTCATAATGCTTTTTCCTTCTTTGATTTGATTCTTTCGATAGATCACGAAACTAAGATTGCAAAGAATAAGAAATCTATAAAGTAGAACTATAAAGTAAGACAATTATCTAAAGTAAAACAATTATTGCATTTAAATTGAAGAAGTAGAACTTTATACACTACAATAACACTAATAGATAGTAAGAAAGAAATATAGATTTCTTTCTTACTATACTATAGTATCGGATCTGATAGAATACTGTCGATTATAATCCGCTCATTTCTTTTAAGACATGAAATTGGAATCTTGGAATCATTTTCCTTTTTTCTTCAATCGTTGATAAGAACTCAGAAGTCAAGTTTCATTCAAATTAATTAATCCTTTTTATTTTGATTTTGGCTTTCTGTTTTTACATAAATGATAAGCAGAAAAGCAGTAGGAACTAGAATGAACAGCGCAGTAGCAATAAATGCAAGAATATTTACTTCCATAATCTCATCTTTTTTTTACTTCACAATAACTCGGGATTTAATCCCATAGAGATGATAAATCTTTCGCCGGTAAATTCAATGAATGAATTACCTCTCAATGATCTTAAATCAGATCAATATCATGAATAACAATATCTGAGCTATCAAATCAATTCGTCGTCGCGAATTGAATAGTATAACATAAGAAGACGTTTTATCCATACTGAATCCAAAATAGGATTCCCAGCCCACTCAAAAAGTACTTTTGAATGAAAGAGATTTTTTCAATTTCACATTCGTAATTGAGGTTACACAAACAAAAACAGAGCCGGAAGGGGCTATTTTTTAAGCCGGAAAAGTATTCTATCAGGGGAATTCTGTTAAATTCATTTTGTTTTGTATTGTACACGAAAGGAATTCCATTTTTTTGTATGTGCGCTTGAGAAACATATAGTCCTCTATTCCATCGAAAAAGCAGACTCAGTCTCTCTTGGAATACTGACTATATTGCTCCATCAATTGTACTAATCTACATATGTCTTTCTACTACCAATGAGTCCTAGTTGAAGTAACGAAAATTCTCCTATCTAGTTGTTTGATGAGAAGGGCGAAACGAAAAAGGAAAGAAAAAAGAACCCCTTTGGGAATGAAATTTTTCTTCTTGTTCCCCCGTTAACAGAAAAAGGAAAGCTGATTGATGTACTTATTGAATCTGTCGGGACTGACGGGGCTCGAACCCGCAGCTTCCGCCTTGACAGGGCGGTGCTCTGACCAATTGAACTACAATCCCAGGGAAATAAGGGATCTAGCAGAAATTTTGATTCTTTTTTATTCCTCCGTATCGGGTATTTCTGAAGGACAGGGGGGTTATATCATCTCATGGTATATTGGCGAATTGTTGGGCCGAGCTGGATTTGAACCAGCGTAGACATATTGCCAACGAATTTACAGTCCGTCCCCATTAACCGCTCGGGCATCGACCCAGGAAAACCCATTTGAGGTTTATTGGTAATCCATGATCAACCTCCTTTTGTAGTACCCTACCCCCAGGGGAGGTCGAATCCCCGCTGCCTCCTTGAAAGAGAGATGTCCTAAACCACTAGACGATAGGGGCTTATTTGCCCAACGTCCATCAGAATCATATGATGCCCATTGTACGAATAGGTTATTCTAATTGTCAATAAATAAGAATAATTTATTAGAAAGTATAATAATAATACTTCTTATTTTCTATTATCTATTTCTATTATTAATTAATAATAATTAATAGAAATAGAATAAATTTTTAAAATCAAAAAAAAAAGATAAAAAGAATATTAATAAAAAAA